TTTTAAGTCAAAAATGAATATTTGTGAACAATGTGGATCTCATTTGAAAATGAGTAGTTCAGATAGAATTGAACTTTCGATTGATCCGGGCACTTGGAATCCTATGGATGAAGACATGGTTTCTGTAGATCCCATTGAATTTCATTCAGAGGAGGAACCTTATAAAGATCGTATTGACTCTTATCAAAGAAAGACAGGATTAACCGAGGCTGTTCAAACAGGTACAGGTCAACTAAATGGTATTCCCGTAGCAATTGGAGTTATGGATTTTATGTTTATGGGGGGGAGTATGGGATCCGTGGTAGGAGAGAAAATTACCCGTTTGATCGAGTATGCTACCAATCAATTTTTACCTCTTATTCTAGTGTGTGCTTCTGGAGGAGCACGCATGCAAGAAGGAAGTTTGAGCTTGATGCAAATGGCTAAAATATCTTCCGCTTTATTTGATTATCAATCAAATAAAAAGTTATTTTATGTATCAATCCTTACATCTCCTACTACTGGCGGAGTGACAGCAAGTTTTGGGATGTTGGGAGATATCATTATTGCCGAACCAAATGCCTACATTGCATTTGCGGGTAAAAGAGTAATTGAGCAAACATTGAATAAGACAGTCCCTGAAGGTTCACAAGCGGCTGAATATTTATTCCATAAGGGCTTATTCGATCCAATCATACCACGTAATCTTTTAAAGGGTGTTCTGAGTGAGTTATTTCAGTTCCATGCTTTCTTTCCTTTGAATCAAAATTCAATCAAGTAGAAAGTAGACTTTTTTCTTTTTCATCGCTATTCCTGATTACTAACCAGGAAACCTTTATAAACAAGATAAACGAGTGAATTTTTTCTTCCGCAAAATAAAGCAAGAAGGCAAATAAAAGGAAATCCGAATTATAATGATTATAAGATATCTTTATAACAGGTACAAATATTAAATCGAGGTATTCATTCTATGACAACTTTCAACAACGTACCCTCCATTTTTGTGCCTTTGGTAGGCCTAGTTGTTCCGGCAATTGCAATGGCTTCTTTATCTCTTCATGTTCAAAGAAATAAGATTGTTTAGATCCCTTTTTAGATCGAATGGGTCCTATCTATTTCTTAGATTTTTTTTCAAGGCTTAGACTTGGATCATAACACGAATATCTATTTAGTAAAATATGGTATAACATGAGGTTTCCTCCGAGCATAAAGGATACATAAATGAAAGGGTTTTTATGCATGCGTAAACGTGATGATATATGTGTAAATGAATTACAGCTATTTGAAAATAGATTGGTAACAAGGGGGTTCCTGAAAGAAATCTAAAGTCAATGTATCTATCACTGAATCCATATATATGTAGATATCTATAGGGATCATATGAAGAAGATAGTATGCTTTTAGATCTAATCAATTTCGATCTAAGCAATTCAATGAATTATTCCTAAGGGTTCACTTCCGAATAGTACTGGTTGATGAGAGTGACTTCGGGAATTAAAAAAGTAAAGTCAAAGTAATTTTGGTTATTCTCCAAATTCCAATAAAATACAACTGTATCTAGTATGAGTTGTCGGTCAGAACGTATATGGATAGAATTTATAGCAGGGTCTCGAAAAACAAGTAATTTATGCTGGGCCTTTGTCCTTTTTTTAGGTTCATTAGGGTTCTTATTGGTTGGAACTTCTAGTTATGTTGGCCAGAATTTGATATCTTTATTCCCCTCTCAGCAAATCATTTTTTTTCCACAAGGGATCGTGATGTCTTTCTATGGGATTGCAGGTCTCTTTATTGGCTCCTATTTGTGGTGCACAATTTCGTGGAATGTGGGTAGTGGTTACGATCTATTCGATAAAAAGGAAGGAATAGTGTGTATTTTTCGCTGGGGATTTCCTGGAAAAAATCGTCGTATCTTCCTCCGATTCTTTATGAAAGATATTCAATCCCTCAGAATAGAAGTGAAAGAGGGTATTTATGCTCGTCGTGTCCTTTATATGGAAATCAGAGGTCAGGGGGCTATTCCCTTGACTCGTACTGATGAGAATTTGACTCCACGAGAAATTGAGCAAAAAGCGGGTGAATTGGCCTATTTCTTGCGTGTACCCATTGAAGTCTTTTGAAATGAATAATGCTTTCGGGAAAAATAACAAAAGAATCCCCCATTTTTCTAGAATATAGCTTAACCAACGAAACTCTTTTGTCAGCAAAAATTTTATGCATATGTAAATCAATCCATTGAACTTAATTGACTAAAACAAGTATCAAATCGAAAATAGATCTTATAGATAAAAACATTTCGGAAAAATCAAATAAAAAAATAAAGCATTTCTTTTTTTTTTTATTTTTGAAATATTTACTATTTTGATAGAACGGGATCTCTTTTATCTCGAAATCCGAATAATATGCAACTCGTTGGGGTATTCATCGAAAAGAGATAATTAAGAGATAATTGCTTCGAATTTGAGCAATTGAGCTATAGCTATCTAGAAAGAATATTTTGTTTCGTCATTCGAATTTTAAGTGTACTTTAATTAAATTTCTGTATGCTTTCTAAATTCATAGGCTAAACACTGAATCAAAAATAAAAAATCAGGGAAGAGGGGATGCCTTGATACCTTGGAATAAAACTTATGCTTGATAGAAATATTAGATCGTATGGAATCGACGACCGAGGTGGGTTGATTAAAAATTCACAGACGAAAAAAATGGCAAAAAAGAAAGCGTTCACTCCCCTTCTATATCTTGCATCTATAGTATTTTTGCCCTGGTGCGTCTCTCTCTCCTTTCAAAAAAGTCTAGAATCTTGGATTACTAATTGGTGGAATACTAGAGAATCCGAAACTTTTTTGAATGATATTAAAGAAAAAACTATTCTCGAAAAATTCATAGAATTAGACGAACTCTTCCTCTTGGAAGAAATGATAAAGGAATACCCGGAAACACATTTACAAAAGCTTCGTATCGGAATCCACAAAGAAATGATCAAATTGATCAAGATGTACAATGAGGATGGTATCCATATGATTTTCCAGTTCTCGACAAATATAATCTATTTCCTTATTTTAAGCGGTTATTCTATTCTAGGTAATCAAGAACTTCGTTTTCTTAATTCTTGGGTTCAAGAATTCCTATATAACTTAAGCGACACAATAAAAGCCTTTTCTATTCTTTTATTAACTGATTTATGTATAGGATTTCATTCACCCCACGGTTGGGAACTAATGATTGGTTCTATCTACAAAGATTTTGGATTTACTCATAATGATCAAATTATATCTGGTCTTGTTTCCACTTTTCCAGTCATATTAGATACAATTTTAAAATATTGGATCTTCCGCTATTTAAATCGTCTATCTCCCTCACTTGTAGTAATTTATCATTCAATGAATGACTGAAAAATGATCCACTGCCCCAATTCGAACGTTTGTTACTTTGCACATAAGCAAAACGCTCAAAATCGTACTTATTTTTTATTTTTCTACCTATCCAGAGGGTTTTTTTGATCCTTCTGATATTCCAGTAACAATTTTTCAGTAAATAGCAGAATCAGGGATAGGGAACTATATTAGCGACCTACCTAATTTTATTGTAGAAATTTTTTGAATCAACTATTGGACCATGCAAACTAGAAATACCTTTTCTTGGATAAAGGAAGAGATTACTCGATCTTTTTCCGTATCGCTCATTATATCTATAATGACTTGGGCATCCATTTCAAATGCATATCCCATTTTTGCACAGCAGGGTTATGAAAATCCACGAGAAGCAACTGGACGTATTGTATGCGCCAATTGCCATTTAGCTAACAAGCCCGTGGATATTGAGGTTCCCCAGGCAGTACTTCCCGATACTGTATTTGAAGCAGTTATTCGAATTCCTTATGATAAGCAACTGAAACAAGTTCTTGCTAATGGCAAAAAAGGCGCCTTGAATGTTGGGGCTGTTCTTATTTTACCTGAGGGATTTGAATTAGCCCCCCCCGATCGTATTTCGCCTGAGATGAAGGAAAAGATGGGAAATCTGTCTTTTCAGAGCTATCGACCTACTAAAAAAAATATTCTTGTGATAGGGCCTGTTCCTGGTCAGAAATATAGTGAAATCACCTTTCCTATTCTTTCCCCCGACCCCACTACTAAGAAGGACGTTCACTTCCTAAAATATCCCATATATGTAGGCGGGAACAGGGGAAGGGGTCAGATTTATCCTGATGGGAGCAAGAGTAACAATACAGTTTATAATGCTACAGCAGCGGGTATAGTAAGCAAAATTATACGAAAAGAAAAGGGGGGGTACGAAATAACCATAACCGATGCATCGGATGGACGCCAAGTAATTGATATTATACCTCCAGGACCAGAACTTCTTGTTTCAGAGGGTGAATCTATCAAATTGGATCAGCCATTTACGAGTAATCCTAACGTGGGTGGATTTGGTCAGGGGGATGCGGAAATAGTACTTCAAGACCCAGCACGGGTCCAAAGTCTTTTGTTCTTCTTCGCATCGGTTATTTTGGCACAAATCTTTTTGGTTCTTAAAAAGAAACAGTTTGAGAAGGTTCAATTATCCGAAATGAATTTCTAGATCTACGGATTTATTAAACAAGTTCGTAAAAAGAAGAAAGTTTTTCTTGACAATTATAATTATATATGATCAAAAAAATGATGAAAAGACTTTTTTTCTTATTGCTAAATGAAAATGTTCTAGAATATATCAATAGTTTTCTATTCTAATAGAATGAAATTTGACTAGATACTAAGTATAAGATAAGTAAGTGGAAAAGGCAAAGGATACCTGAGTGGAACAAAGGAGTCTAGGAATTCTTATGCGTCTTCCTAGTCTTCGACCCAAGAAAGGGATTGAAAGGAAGGATTTCCCGCCTTTTTTCTTGGGTCGAAATAATAATGTCTATTAGTCAAAGATTCCTATTCTTGATTTAGACTTTTTTCGGGTGTATTCGAACCCCTTTTTCCTATTTATTACGTATAATCTAAAATGGTGTCCAAAAAACAACAAGGAAGGGGAAA